TTAGAAGACCTCTGTCCTATCCATTAGACAATGGACGCCCTTCATTCCTATTTTCACATTTTTTCAGAAAAAGAAAAAAAGATTAGACGGATTTAGGGAATACAATAATAAAGAAGGATGTATATCAAAATGGATAATGCATCTGTATATCATATGAAGTTAAGGAATATATAGCGGGTAGCGGGAATCGAACCCGCATCGTTAGCTTGGAAGGCTAGGGGTTATAGTCGACGTTGGTTGATCATTTTTCACATCTCTAATTCAAAACCGAACATGAGATTTTGGTTTCATTCGGCTCCTTTATGGAAGATCGATGTATTCCCACCAGAGAAAAAATGAGATCCATAACATCTATGTCAGCTTTTTCCGAATGCATCTAAAGCTACTCGCTTTCTAGATGATCCCTCTAGAAGAGGGGGATTCTATCAAATCTTTCTAGTCTAGTTACTTCGTTCCCTATTTCTACTCGTGGGATCCTAAGGAAAAGAATTTTGTTTCTACCGAGCTGAAATAATAAGTCGAGGGTTCTAGTAAACCAAAACCATCGTTTTCTAGCTATTTGGCTTCAATCTCCCTTTTACAGCTCAAAAATTGAAGATTTAGTTACGATTGAAAGTTTTATACTATCATCCATAGATCCTTTATTTATACTCATTCAATTGGAAGAATTGAACCAATAAAAAAAATTATGCTTCTTGACTCCAAGATCCAATTTTTTTCTTAAAATTCTGATTAACTTTTGGATAGAAATCGTGAGAATGTATATTCTTTCCTCAAATATCCTATTGAGGGGTAAAGGATTAAATCTTTTTAAGAAATAAAGTTTTTGATCGGAATATGAAAAAAAAATGGAAAGAACCCTTAACTATTGAAGTTGTTAATAGAACGAATCACACTTTTACCACTAAACTATACCCGCTACATATTCATTATTGGGTATGAATGAACCATTTGTCCAACAAAGTAATTAGACGCAGTCAAGAAAGCATCGGAATCATGAAAATTCCAGCATTAACACGTATTTTGTTCCTCCGCGGCGCGGGCTTGAAAACTTGAAAAAAAAATACAAAAAGTTTAGTCAAATTTAAATAGTGTACTAAAGTTATATGTATTTTTTTTGTTGGAAGTCATTACTGAATTTCCTTTTTTTTCAACATCCCCCCACTTGAACTGCCAGATTTTCTGAATTCGGGTAGATTGGGCCTCACTTGTCCTTTGCCTTGAACAAGTAAATGATTTCTAGTCTCAATTTAGAAATATGATTTAGAAATATGTCTTTTCTATTTGATATTATTGATCTTATCAGATATATCTCTTTCTTTTCTTTCTTAATACTTCCTTTATAATCATATTAATCTAGATATAGATAATTTCTTAAAAGAATTTCTAATAATTAGGAATGGAAATGAAAATTGCTCTTCTTGTTTCAAGAACAATTTTGATTGGATATAAAAACAAAATGAAATTGATTCGTTGGAACGAAAGAAGTACTGGCCCGGCCAGTACTTAACCAGGCCGGGAAATGAACCTTTTGTACAAAATACAAAGAAGTAAGGTATTCTTTCTATTGGAGAAATCTGTTTTGAATCATTATCAAAAAAGAAGGAAAATCAAAATTGTTCTCAATCTTGACTTCACGTGTCACATCACATGAGAAATTTCCCATTTGGAATGGGGAGAGATGGCTGAGGGGACTAAAGCGTCGGATTGCTAATCCGTTGTACGAATTATTCGTACCGAGGGTTCGAATCCCTCTCTCTCCGACCCCCCCGATCACTTGAAATTTTAGAATTGGAATAAATTTCGATTATTTTATTTTATAAATCTTTTATCTTTATCTAGTATCTATTCCATTTATTGATACATTTACCTATGAAAAATAAAGGAAAAACTAAAAACGAATCTCATCTCTTTTTTTTTTATTCTTCACGCCCAGGATTACGCCCCGGATCATTAGATAAGAATCCGAAGATGAAGAGAGAAACAAAGAATATTACTACTGTGTAAACGAAGAGTTTAAGAGTAAGCATTACAAATCTCCAAGATAAGATCATTTTTTTTTAAGGAAATAGATCACCTATTTTACGACACACACTATACACTATTTTGATATGACGCTCTAAAGATGAAAAAAAAACTTCCTTTTTTTTATTCATTTTCACGAATTTCTTTCTAATGTAATAAGATTCAGATTTTTTCGTTACTAAAAATTTCTTGCCATATCTCTAATTAGGTATTGTATGGGATCTTATAAAGGAAAGGTCAGAACAAAAGAAGAAATAAGCTTATTAAAGATCATCGCCCCCTTATTCAAATTCAATTTGAATATAGAATAGAAAAAATTTTGCTTTTTGAATCGAGGGTTCCTAATGTCAGACTTATCTGATCTTATTTCTGATCTTATTTATTTTTAGAATCAAAATCTCATCTTTTTTTATCAAATAAATTATGAATATGAATTGAAGAAAGATTTCCTTTTTATCGAAAACTTACAGCAGCTTGCCAAACAAAGGCTAAGAGAAAAAAGAGTAAAGGGATAACCGGCATAACGTCTACAATTGGATTGAAAAAGGCATAAGCCTCGGGCAATTTGGCGAAGAAAAAACTACTCGAATAAAGGGTAGAATTAAGACAGATACAGATGAAACTAAAGATATTAACCATAAAAAACATTTTTTTGTTCTTAAAGATTCAAATTCAATTGAAATGATAATAAATTATCAGATTAGATTGAATTGTTTTTCTGAGGGAAAATTGAAAAAGAAAAAGGCGGATAAAAGAAAGAAATTCTTCTTTTTCTTTGATTTCTCCCCAATCAAGAATCCTTCCTTACATTCTCCAATCAAATGAGAATACAAGGAATTCTATTTTCATACAATATCTTAATTGAATTCTATGTAATGATCAATGAATCTTTTTGATTCTATATCTATTGTGTTGAATCCTAGCGACAACATGTCCTATATTTATTTTGGTTGGTTATTGACGAATAATCAATATTTAGCTTAGTTTTTCTTAGACAAAATAAAAATGGGGCGTGGCCAAGCGGTAAGGCAACGGGTTTTGGTCCCGTTACTCGGAGGTTCGAATCCTTCCGTCCCAGATCGTTTCCATCAGAAACGAAAGATTCTTCTCTATTGAAATTTTCAATTTCATTAAACAATTTTCTGTTTAATGTTGGATACAATGTTATCAATCTTAATTCTAAGAATGATTCTTAGAATCATATCTTTTTTTTTTACTAAAGTATTTGATTCTTAAATATTCATGATGACTTTCTTTAACGATTTTTTGTTTTATATGATGGAGATGGATACGAAAAGATCAGACTCCTCGGATTCTGATTTTTTCTTTGATCTTACCTTACACGAGACTTTTTCTACTCCATAATAATGAAAAAAAAGAAACTGTATTCTCAAATCATCTCTCTGTTTTAAATGAAAATCATATTAAATTGTAGATGGTAAATAATACGTAAATCATAATATTAGAATCATAATACATAATCATAATAATCCTCAAATAATAATTCATAAATATTCATATTAAAATAGAATATTTATGAATAAAAAAAAAATGAAATATTTCGTTTAGTAGAGTTAGTTTAGTATATTATTTAGTTAAAGTGGATAAAATTTTTATCCATTCATGGGGATTTCTTTTTCATTTGAATGAAAGTAAAGTCAAAGGCTTTTTTTGAGGTTTCTAATTTTTTTTTTTTTGAAAAAGAGGGATCTTTTATGATGGACAATCCCGAAAGATCTGTTGAAGATGTAAATAAGTTTGCTTAAAACTGATTTGTTTTTTTTCATGTTATTTTCTTCATATGAGAAAATATGGGGTGAAATTCAGTGAAATACTTTCCGGATAAACACTTATCTATCCATAGATAGATAAGTGTTTATTATTATGTATCGGTTCAGCCAATGACTATTCATGATTCCATATTGAATCAATTGCATACGGTTCCAAATTCCAATAAAATGAGAGGGATGTTATGGTAAAACTTCGTTTGAAACGATGTGGTAGAAAGCAACGTGCGACTTGAAGGACATGATTGGCTGTGGATTCTGACATCCACCATTTTCTATACGAATGAAGATGCTCTTGTCTCGACATAGTTTGTTCTGCTAGGAACCTAATTTCATTTGTCTTGGGTTGCTAAATATAAATAAAAAGACTAATGCTATATAATGGTATAACATATGATGGAGCTCGAGCAAAAATGATTGATTCATTTCTTGGGGGAATAATCTAGGGTTAGTGACAATCAATAAGTTAGACCAACTTTGTAAATAGATCATCAATATCTAAAATATAGATAAATGGAGAGGTTCAAATTTGAACAAGTTTGAAATCAAAAAAGTCAAATTTGTCGAAATTTTCAAACTGTTTCGATCAAGAGTGTATCACAAAGGAATCAATCTTTCGTATGATTTTTCCCTTTTTCCATAGAAATAAAAAAAAAACAAAAGGTATGTTGCTGCCTTTTTGAAAAAGAGCAAGGATCACCGAAGTAATGTCTAAACCCAATGATTTCACAAAGCGCAAAGCAAAGACAACGAATTCCGGAACAAGGAAACACTATTTTCACTTGTCTCAACAATTGGATCAGAATGAGTAAAAAAATAGATCCGAAAGGAGACAAAAAAAGAGGTTAGAGACAGCTCAATAAATTCTAAGGATTTCCTTTCGAACTCTTTCAAAACTACCCAACTTGAGTTAGGAGTACGAATGAGATTTCTTTTTTCTGTAAGGAAAAAAGGCTCAAATTACAGTCTAATTCTTTATGGATCCATTTCTCTTTCTATTTCTATCTATATAGATAGAAATAGAAATTTTAGAAATTAAAATCATTTTTTCTTGAGCCGTATGAGGAAAAAACCTCCTATACGTTTCTAGGGGGGCATCTTTTATCTACATCTATCCCAATGAGCCATCTATCGAATCGTTGCAATTGATGTTCGATCCCGAAGAGAAGGAAGAGATCTTCGAAAAGTAGGTTTCTATGATCCGATAAAGAATCAAACTTATTCAAATGTTCCTGCTATTTTATATTTCCTTGAAAAAGGTGCTCAACCCACAGGAACTGTTCATGATATTTTAAGGAAGGCAGAATTCTTTAAAGAATTTCGAGTTTCTTTTGATAAAAAAGAAAGGAAAAACAAGAGTCATGAATAAAAAAAGGGTAGTGTAACTAGTACCTATCTTTGTGTAATTCTTTATTCAAAGTTTTTTCTTTTCTTGTTCTATTCATACTTAATCTTATTCTGATTTTTTTTCTTGCTTCTTGTTGTGGAACCCCCCAACAAGGGGGGTAATCTTTTTTCTTGTATTTGTATTGTACCTTTCTTTTTTTTATTAAAAAAAGCCGATATTTTTTTCTCTCTCTACCTTTTTCCTTATTCCTTATTTTTTTCTTCTCCAATTTATTATTTCTTCTTTATGTTTTTATGTTGTGCTAATCCAACACAAATTTCTATATAATTTAGAATTTATTGAAATTTGTTTTAAAAAAAGTCCATTTATATTGACAATGGCGTCTCGAACAAATATAATTTGATCATAGATCAATAGATCTTTTTCTCCTCACTCCCTATTGGCTCTTTCCTTGACTTTAGTAAAATGGATGGGTTTGCTGGATTTCTTTTTTTTATACAAATATACAAAACGTATTTTCTTAGCGAAAATAAAAAAAATTGATAAAATTGGGTGGTTTTTCAATTTTTCAATTCTCTTTTGAATCTCTTTTTTTTTGAAGCGGATCCGCTTGATATTTTGGTGGTTAGATTTATTGCTAGTTCCGTGTTTTGACGCAGTTGTGCAGTGCAATTCCATTGATTTTTTGATTTTCTTTTTTGATTTCGATCATATCTACACTTCATATTGATCCGGGTTGCTAACTCAATGGTAGAGTACTCGGCTTTTAATTGCGACTATGATCTTTTACGCATTTGGATGAAGGAATTCGTCTAGACTATTGGTAGAGTTTAGAAGACCGCGACTGATCCTGAAAGGTAATGAATGGAAAAAAAAGCATGTCGTAAAAAGAATAGAAAAATAGACAAAAGAATAAGAGAATCATAGAAAAAGAAGAAATCTAGTACTCATAATAGAACGAACATAAGAATTTTTTCTTTTTCTAAAAATTTTTAAGTTCAGTAAAGTATTTGATAGGCGAGTCTAGTGAATAAATGGATAGAGCCTTATGGCTCCAATTCGAGTAAGACAAAAAAGCAACGAGCTTCCCTTCTTAATTTGAATGATTACCCAATCAAATTACTAATTTAATTAGACGTTAAAAATAGATTAGTGCCTGAATGTGGGAAAAGGTTCTCTTGTGAATTGTGAGTGGACCATTGATTCTTTTTTTATTAATCCTAATTATTCTTTATTCTGGATTGGAGACGGATGTGTAGAAGAAATAGTATAGTGATAAAAAAAAATAATTTCTTTTCCAAAGTCAAAAGAGTGATCGAGGTGCAAAAATAAAAGATTTTTACCCCCTTTCCTTCTTTTTTTATTTTTATTCTAGTTATATTAACAAGGAAAAGAAAACCAAATTGTATAGAAAGGAAAAAGATCTGTAGATTGGGCTCTCTGTCTCCGGGGTATATATTCTTTATTTGTTCTTACTTTTCTATAATCTTTTACTTCTTAGAATTCAAATATTCTATACTAGTTATAGTATTTTAGTATAAGATAAACAATATACTAAATACAACATACACATACGCCGTTCTGACCATATTGCACTATGTATCAGTATCATTTCATAACACAAAAAGTGCCTCCCTTTTTTGGTTACAGTAGAAATCTATGTAAATGGCAGAATTACAAGGATATTTAGATTGAAAAAAGATAGATTTAGGCAACAAAACTTCCTATATCCGCTACTCCTGAAGGAGTCTATTTACTCACTTGCTCATGATCATATCTTCAATAGTTTTATTTTTTACGAACCTTTGGAAATTCTTGGTTATGACAATAAATCTAGTTTAGTACTTGTGAAACGTTTAATTACTCGAATGTATCAACAGAAATCTTTGATTTCGTCGTTAAATGATTCTAACCAAAATGGATTTTGGGGTCACAAGAATTCTTTTTCTTCTCATTTTTCTTCTCAAATGGTATCAGAAGGTTTTGGAGTCATTCTAGAAATTCCATTCTCGTCGCGATTAGTATCTTCCCTTGAAGAAAAAAAAATACCAAAATCTCAGAATTTACGATCTATTCATTCAATATTTCCCTTTTTAGAGGATAAATTCTCGCATTTAAATTATGTGTCAGATCTACTAATACCCCATCCCCCCCATCTGGAAATCTTGGTTCAAATCCTTCAATGCTGGATCAAAGATGTTCCTTCTTTGCATTTCTTGCGATTTTTTTTCCACGACTATCATAATTTGAATAGTCTCATTACTTCAAATAAATCCATTCACGTCTTTTCAAAAAGAAAGAAAAGATTCTTTTGGTTCCTACATAATTCTTATGTATATG